ATTCTATAGTAGGAATAATAAATTAAATATGAATAGAACAAGAGAGGAGAGCGAATAGCAGAGAAAAGATTATACAAAGCTCTCTACAAGTCATCTACACCTTCCTTTTATATATATTCTTTTTTATATATTTTATTTCATTAATTTTTCATTAATTGAATTTCGTTTGGTGATTAAGGGTAAGTTCCGTAAAAACCCCCGCTTTCTTTGAAATATCATGTACAGTTCCTGTAGGCTGAGCGCCCTTTTCAAGGAAATATAGAATAGCAGGAACATTTAAATAGGTTTGATTCTTTATCGGATCATAAAAACCCACTTTCCGAAGATCTCTTCCCTCTCGTCGGGATCGAACATCAATTGCAACGATTCGATAAATGGCTCATTGGGATAGATGAACAATACCCCCCCTAGAAACGTATAAGAAGTTTTCTCCTCGTACGGCTCAAGAAAATTGGAAATTATATCTATGTATAGAATAATAATGTCAAATATAGCCATAAAATCATCAAACCAACTAGACTATGATTTAAGTACTTATTCTTTCTCCTACCGAAAAAAAAAAAAAAAAAAAATTATTCGTATTCTAAATTTGTACCCTCATAACTCAAGTTGTATAACTCTCAAATAACTCAAGGGAACCTTTTAAGTATTTGATTTATTGAGTGGTCTCTAACCCCTTTTTGTCTGTCTCTTTTAGAATCTATTTTGATTCTGATCTAGTTGTTGAGACAATCGAAAATGGTATTTCCTTGTTCCAGGATCCTTTATCTTTGCCTTGAATCATTGGGTTTAGACATTACTTCGGTGATTTTGAATCGTTTCAAAATGGCAGCAACATACCCTTTTTTATGATTTCTTTCTATCAAAGAATCATATGACTGAGTGATTCTTGTGTAATACACTTTTGATTTGATCGAAAAAGTTTTACCAATTCAAAAAAAGTGACTTTTGAATTTTAAACTTGCTTGAATTGGATCCTTTCGATTTATATATGGAAAATTTATTTACAAATATATTTACGAAGTTGTCACAATTTATTGATTAATACTAACCCTAGATTCTTGCCTCCGAGAAATGAATCAATACTTTTTACTCGAGCTCCATCATGTACGATTTACATCACCCCCCCCCCAAAAAAAAATGAGAGTTCGAGTGAAACAGAAGAAACGATGTCGAGTCAAGAGCACTTTCATTCCTCTATAATTCCTGTATAATAAAAAATGGTGGATGTAAGAACCCACAACGGATCGTGTCCTTCAAGTCGCACGTTGCTTTCTACCACATCGTTTTAAACGAAGTTTTACCATAACATTCCTTTAGTTTGGAACCAGTATGTAATTGATTCAATTATGGAATCATGAATAGTCATTGGTTCGGTCGGTACATAGTAATCTATACTTTTTCTTTCTATATGAAATATGAATGGCTAGGTTCTGACTAAGTCTCAGAACGAATTAAATTTAATCCCCAATACCCGATACATATATTTTATTTCATTTTATTTATTTATTTAATATAATAAATATAAATACCACGAATAAAAAAAAAAATTTCTTTTTGAATCTGCATCTTCAAGTAACTTGATAGTGATAGGACAAATTTACCAATTTCACACTTCTTCGAGTACTACGAACTCATAAGAAATCATCAAAAAGATTTAAGTGATTGAAAAATTTCCGGCTTCGAGATCATTATTTGAATAACATTCTAAAGTAAGGACCACATTCTAGCATCCTAGAATAAATCCATATTTGTATTAAAACATCAATGATTAAAAAACTAGATAGCTAAAAAATCCAATTTCTTTTTTTAATGAAATATGAAATAGTGGATAAAGACTGGTGTAAGGTAAGGTTGTTGTTTTTTCATACTGGCTGCTAAAATAGGAATCGAAATAACAATAATATGGGACCCCCATACAGATAGACTAAAAAACTTTTACTGAAAAAAATTGTTACTGAAAGGAATTATAGATATTCTAGGTTAAATATTTAATATTTAGGGATCACAAATAGATTCAATTACATCTGCGTGTTATTTGAACACGATTCAATTGGTGAAAAAGATATGATTCAGAGAAGAATTATTAAGAATCCTAATAAAACTTTTCCAATCCAATATTATACTCTTAATATTATACTCTTAAACAGAAGGGTATTTTAAAAGGTAATCTTTTTTCTGATATATAGCATTCATTATATATATTATAATGCTATAATTTATAATGCTATAATGGGTTGGGTGTGCTCTGGGACGGAAGGATTCGAACCTCCGAATAGCGGGACCAAAACCCGTTGCCTTACCACTTGGCTACGCCCCATTTCTATTCGACCCTAATAAACACTAATATTGGTATTGGTTGTTCGTCAACTCCAGCATAAATATCTATAAAATAGGTAGATTGTTGCTAGAATTTTAATACGGGTCGATATAGAATTAAACTGAATTTATTGATCATTACATAGAATTCAATTAAGATATTGTATGAAAGTATGATTTA